ATATTATTAGTAATCAATAATGAAAGAGTTTCTTCATATTCGGGGGCATAATTCACATGGATATAGTAAGTCTTGCTTGGGCTGCTTTAATGGTAGTCTTTACATTTTCCCTTTCACTTGTAGTATGGGGAAGAAGTGGACTCTAGGGCTAGGGTAATTACTAATTGAATTGAGTTGAGTAATCAAACTGTATTAATAGTTTCATAATCCTTCTGCAAAGCGTTTTTCTTTCAAATATCTTCATTTTTAAATTCGACTGGAATCCAGTAAAGTAATGTAATAGATGACGAATAACCTTTCAATCAAACAAATAGTTAAATTAAATGATTCCCATCTTCGTATTTTGAAACTAAACGGAATACGCATGATATGCAATTTTTTCCAACCAAATTGAAATAGAGTATTTAGATGAACTAGCTCTTAACAGAATTATATATAAATATTACAATGAGGAGCAACCGACCCCTTTTTATTTGTTTCTCGCTTTACTGTTCAAAAAGGAAGTCGATCTGTTATTATGTAGATACGTATTTTATAAGATAAGAGTAAAGGTGGGCATTCAATTATATCATATTGATCGAAATCGGTCTAAACCAAATGGATGTACCAAAGTAAAGAACTCGAATTGGGGTACTATGTATATTACACATATGGGAGTTATATGTACATATATCAATATACAGATTACGGAGTGATCTACATTAAGCCATCTTTCTTTATACAGTCCAACTTTATTATTTTATATAATAATGTATAGTAGAATTATACACTAATAGATAGTATGGTAGAAAGGAATATAGGAACCTTTCTACCATACTATCAAATCTCATATACGTCTGATTTTAATTCGCTCATTTTATTTAAGACGTGGAATTTGAATCCCTTTCATTTCTTCCATTATTGATAAGAACTAAGAAGTCAAGCTTGATTCAAATTAATCGTTTTGACTGACCGTTTTTACGTAAATGATAAGTAAAAAAGCAGTAGGAACTAGAATGAACAGTGCAGTAGCAATAAATGCGAGAATATTTACTTCCATAATTTCATCGTTTTTTTACTTCATAATTAATAACTCGGGATCTGATCCCATAGAGATTCTAAATCTTTATCCTGTAAATTCAATGGGAGAAATACATCCCGATGATATTGAATCGGATCAATATCATTGAATAACAATATCTGAGCTATCAAATCTATTCATCATCGAGAATGGAATAGTATAACATAGGAAGATCTTTTATCCATACGGAATAAAAACCTAAAATGGAATTCCTGATCCAATTTAGAATCTCATTGAATTATTATTCTTTATTTTATCCATTCGTTATTTTCTATAACCTACCGTCTTATTTATAGAATCATATATATAATATAATAAAGGATCATCTGGCCCATCTTCCGCTTCCATTGGTCAAAAACCCAACCCAAATACAAATAGTAGAAGTAAAATGGAAAAAATAAGAAGAAAAGATCGAATATTTTGATAAATTTGAAAATAAAAAATGAACTCTTTTTTTTTAGTTTGTTCTTTCTTCGATAGGACCTTCCCCGGAAATAAAAAAAGATTACTCATTCCCTCACTAAGAGAAGAGAGGGTCTATCTTTTCTTTGTTTGCTCTTCCTTTTCTTAATTACTTAATTTAAATATTCCTTTCTTTCCTTGAACCGGCCCTGGGACACATATATCCAAAATGAAGTATGTAGTTTGAATGATATAAATAGATTGTTTCCTATTAGTAATTTCAGTTATCCAAAATTGGAGCTAGAAAGAGGCTTTAATATGAAAAAAAAAAGTATTTTATCGAGGTAACTATATGAAAAGTGCATTTTTTATCGTACAATAAACGAATCAAAATTTGTGTATATGCTCTAGTGAAAGTATATATATAAGTATTCGATTCCCTTCCACGGGTCAGGAGCAATCGAAAAAAACCAGACAAGGATTTCTTTTAATCCTAACTAAATAGGGTGCTACCCACAATTGTACCAATTCAATATGACTATCCCCCTCGGTACTAATTGAAGTAATTGAAATTGTCGCATTGTATTTTCTCAATAAAAAATTTGAAACGGAAAAAAAAAGGACCCTATGGGAATTAGATCCCACTCTATGCCCCTTGACAGAAAATAAAAAAATGAATTGATGGAGTCATCGGATACTAGGTCGGGACTGACGGGGCTCGAACCCGCAGCTTCCGCCTTGACAGGGCGGTGCTCTGACCGATTGAACTACAATCCCAGAGAAATAAGGTATACAGCATACATATTATTAATGATTTGATTAAGACTAGTTTAATTTAGAATTGTCGTATTGTAACAGAGAAAGAAGTGATTGGTATATTAATATCCACATAGATATGGACTTTAGTGAGAACGACACGGATTACTAGAAATCCTATTGTAAAATCGTGTTAAATCGATTGATACGAAATCTTTCCAAAAAATATTTTGACTTGTTAATTCTTGTCCTATATTTTCGGATTATGATATGAATCTAGATAATTCAAAAAATAAAGAATATATCGGAAAAAAACAAATAGGATATAAAATTAACCAGACGTTTCCGGCGGACAAATTTCTTATATTATGTAATCTCATGATGGATCGGTGAATTCTTGGGCCGAGCTGGATTTGAACCAGCGTAGACATATTGCCAACGAATTTACAGTCCGTCCCCATTAACCACTCGGGCATCGACCCAGGAAGAATCAAGTCTAGACTTATTGATAATACATGATCAACCTCCTTTCGTAGTACCCTACCCCCAGGGGAAGTCGAATCCCCGCTGCCTCCTTGAAAGAGAGATGTCCTGAACCACTAGACGATGGGGGCATATCTGCGATGCCCAACCGACATCATACTATATATACTCATAGTATGAATAGTTTTTTGTAATTGTCAATATAATGTAATGGTGTGACTAAATACGAATAAGTTTTCCACCTTTCCTTTCGCGATTCCGATAGAATATTTTTTCATTCATGGTTCATGAATGAAAAAAATTCTATATTCTATTTCTATATATAGATTCTATATCATTAGAATGGATAAACATTCCATTATATAGGAAATAATTATAATGTGTTATAATTAATAATTAATGAAGTATAGGATCGCTAGTGATTTGTCCGACAGAAAAGCCATTCTTCAACCTTCACGCATCGATTCACGCATTGTTAAGATGCGATATTCCTATCTTACAGCTAGGAAATTAAGAAACGATAGAAAGTTTCTTTTTTTCTAAGAGCAGAGCTTGGATTTCAGGTACGAGTTGAATCTTTTCATTCCATACATTACATGATTTGATCACATATCAAATATCTTGTATCTATTTCAATTTGTGTATTAATCAAACGAATCTCGTTGTGATAGGGGTCAATAAAAGAAAAAAAAAGTAATTAGGTTTTAGCCTAGACTGACTAAAAAAAAAAAGATATTCCCGAATGAGACACTATGAGCCTACTGTATGCACCTATGTAATGTAATATGTAGGTATATAATATATGTATATGTCTTCACATTGTCTCATTCAGGAATGGAATAAAATAGGCCCTTTTAACTCAGCGGTAGAGTAACGCCATGGTAAGGCGTAAGTCATCGGTTCAAATCCGATAAGGGGCTTTTTCCACAAAACTCTAGTTTCAATCTTCATTTTTTAGTGGATAATAGGGATATTTTTTTTATTAGAATGAGTTAATTAACTAATTATGATTATAAATATAATGAGATAGTATAGTGATTATAAAGTGTTCATTATAATGATAAATCACCCCGCTTATTGGGAAGACAACTATGTCACTACAGGCTATATTCTTACTCAACTCAGGTTTCATTATTCCATATTTTTGGTTCGAGGACATAGATATTCTACCTACTCAACCCCAATTATGAATCGCCAAATATTCCTACTTTTCCGTTATTCCAATCAAATCCATCATAAATATAAGAAATAAAAAAGGTAAGTGGACCTGACCTATTGAATCATGACTATATCAGCTATTCTGATATTCAAATTTGATAGAGATAGAATTGTAGCCTCGAAATTTTTTTTTTTTCATTTCCTTTAGACTACGTCGCAAGAATTTTGAATTTGTCGATATTTCCGATTCAATCTTTTTTGGATCCTCCATAAGAATAAATTATTATTCCGTTCCTCCACTCCTCCACGCGAAACGTTTATTCTGAGTCACAAAATAAGAGACGTCTATTTTTGAATATCTTTCTTTGATTCAAAAAAAAAGGATCGGTTGCTTATATATAGATTTTTTTATCTATCTATATATAGATTTTTTTTATCTATCTATAGTTATAAATATAGATAGATCGGGTCGTGGCTTTATGTACCAAATATTTACATATTGATGCATCCTCTATTTTTGTTTCGACAATGGGATGGATAACGAGAACGGATACTAGAAATAGAAAGATATTTGAATTTCCAGTCCACTATCCACTATATAGTATATAGTATTTAATTTACTATTTTATATTGCATATCATATTTCATTTAGAGACAGGGGGAAAATAAGGAATTTCCCCTCTTTTTCTGACAACAACAAGGTAAAGTAAATAAGCAAATAGTCCATTTTTTGGCTCGAACCATTCAAAAATATATTATACTTTGTAGTTTTCGATTCATCTGAAGGAAATATAAAAGAGAAAGAAGACAATAAAATAAAAAAAATGAATTAAAATTGAAAAGTCATATCATATAAATTATATAGGGTACTGTAGTCGTTTAATATACTATAGAATAGAAATAAGTTGGAAGAATCCATAGAGATATTTATTGATTGATCTTTTCTCAATATCACAAACAAGATCCAAAAATAAGATTAGTTGGTGGAGCGGGTGTAGATAGGAGGAGCAACTGGTGATGGGAGCGGGGATCATTTGTTCAAAGCATAGTTCTTTCAAAAAATTCATCTGAGTTGAGTGATGAGTCATAAGACAATTCAAGATTCAGATAGTTATTCAGAATAAAAGAGGAAAAAATAATA